AATCTATGAGATAGGTCCAATAAAACTTTATACTGAACTTATTTTAAGAGATGCAAGCGGAACGGAATTGATAAAACAGTCCTAGAAACAGAATTCTTCCACTTAGGCTTACTATGCTTTGGGATTTTTTTTAGAATATCAAAACTGATTCAGTTTCTTATATTATAAATAATGTATAATAGTATTGATATTCTAATCTACTTGAATATTGAATACCAGAAAACTATACGAATGTTGTATTTATTAACGTGCGGATATACCTAATATATATTTCCGTCTTCTCTCTTTTTTTATTGCCCTCCTGTCCTGTCGTTAGTTGACAGTATGGCTTAGGACGCAATATAATTTGAGCGGCCAAATCATATTTTGGTAAAGCACCTTGAATCCACTACAGAGTAAAGGATCTTGGATCCAACGCAGAACCCTTTATGAATGAGAGAGATAAAGACGAGAAAGACCAATGAAATCAAGTTTTAAGGTTGTAAGTTTAATGGTGAAGTTTGATTTGAGTTATATTAAGTTAAGGTGGCCTTAGGCCTTATTACCTATTGTATTTCTAGTGCTTTTTGATTTCCTAAAGGTGGCCGCCCCCGGGACCTATTATTTCTAGTTGATTTATGAATAAAGGTGGCCATAGGCCCCTATGGTCCAGTGGTTACGACCTCTCTCTTTCACGGAGAAAACGAGGGTTCAAGTCCCTCTAGGGGTATACCAAGACTCAAGACTATAGGAGTGGGATTTTCTATCAAGTGATCCATATTTGTCAAGTTCTTCTATTAGTCTACTCAGTGGGACTTTGGATTTTATATCAAGTGATATGTATTTGTCAAGCCTGCCTGGGAGACGAAAGGAAGTTTATTATGGAACGTCTAAAATGAATTAGGCGTTGGGTCGATGCCCGAGTGGTTAATGGGGACGGACTGTAAATTCGTTGACAATATGTCTACGCTGGTTCAAATCCAGCTCGGCCCAACAATTCGCCAATCTACTATCAGATGGTAGAACCCTCTTGCTCTTACGAAATACCTGATACGAGAGAATAAAAAAGAATCCAAATTTTCTGCTAGATCTCTTCTTATTTCCCTGGGATTGTAGTTCAATAGGCAAGAGCACCGCCCTGTCAAGGCGGATGTTGCGGGTTCGAGCCCCGTCAGTCCCGACGGATACAATAAGTACATCAATTCGCCTCTCCGTTTTCTGTGAAAGAAGGGACAGAGAGTATAATTGAATTCCGAAGGGGTTTACCCTCTTTTTTTTTCAGGATTCTGTCGAAGAAATAACAAACCCGAAACTAAAATGAGAATACCTAAAATAGTGAAGTTGATAGAATATTCCATCTTTTCTCCTGCGACTCTTCTTTCTCATACTTTTTTTCTTCCAAAGAAAATTAGATCATTAAAATATAGAACCTAATTCCTCTCTTTTTCCACTTCGCTTGTATTGTTTGTTGGGGTTTTGTAGTTAATGGAAAGGGGTGGGTGATTAGATGATACTTCATTTGATGGTTTTACAAGGAAGACCTAAGGTAGTTTATAGAAAAGAAAGAACAGAAAATAAATAAAGTAAAGGAATTTTTGATTGGTCCGGGAATCCAATCTTGGATTTGGTATGGATAAAAGATCTTCGTATGTTATACTATTCAATTCTCGACGACGAATTAATTTAATAGCTCAGATATTGTTATTCATGATATTGATCCGATTCAAGATCCTCGATAGGTAATGCATTCATTGAATTGACAGGCGAAAGATTTATCATCTCTATGGGATTAAATCCCGAGTTATTGTGAAATAAAAAAAACGATGAGATTATGGAAGTAAATATTCTTGCATTTATTGCTACTGCACTGTTCATTTTAGTTCCTACTGCCTTTCTACTTATAATTTACGTAAAAACAGTAAGTCAAAATGATTAATAACTTTAAATGAAACTTGACTTCTGAACTCTTATCAATAGTTGAAGAAATCAAATGAAAAGTATTCTATTTTAGCGTCTTAAATGAAATCAACGGGCTATAATCGGCGGTATTCTATGAGATCCGAGAGTATGGTAAGTAAGAAAGAAATTTCTTTCTTACTTACCATACTCTCTAGTAGTGTTATAGTAGCGTATAAAGTTGTACTTGACTTTCTAATAAAGTTGGTCTACTATATTAGCTTCTATCTTCAATATATGTAGTTATTAATCCATATATGGAATCGACGTAGGACCCAATTCTATTTCTTTGATACATCTATTTATTCCGATGAATCTGAAATACTTGTTTTACTGTTATAGAATACATTTCTCCACTACAATCCAATGGAATTTGGAAATGAAGATCTTTTTATTTGAAAACGATTTCAATTCAAATCAAAAATGCGTTGCAGAACGATCTATAAAACAATTGATACCCTTTCATTTCTCAACTAAATTAGGAGTGCTTCTAAAGTCCACTTCTTCCCCATACTACGAGTGAAAGGGAAAATGTAAAGACTACCATTAAAGCAGCCCAAGCGAGACTTACTATATCCATGTGAATTATGTCCCTTATCTCTATGATAGAATTATTCCATTATTGCTCACTAATAATAGTATAATGAATGGTTCAGAGTCAAAAAGGGATTCTGGCCGAACACTATTGATGAACCAATCAAATAAATCCATTCCGTACTCTTTCCGGATTGTCTCTCTAAAGGGTATATTATACTCTTGACAAGGGGTTTCAAAAAAAAATGATTTTTTTTTTTTTTTTTTGCACTTTTTATTTTCTATAAAAAAGGAAATTATCCATCTCAATCGAATAGTGATTGAATGCCTCAACACTCAGAGATTCTCGTGAGTCTATATATGTAGATTACAATATAGAAAGGGCTTCCCCCAACTAGGAGTTGAATTCTCTGCCGGCTATACAATGTAATTCAAGACCCAACCAGGAGACATTACATTAGTAGTAGAAGGGAATCGGGAAGTCTTGCTTCGACCATTATAATCTTTCTTTGAATTTTGGATTCAAGGATTTCCAATCTTTTACAAAATCCGCAGAACGGATGTTTAGAATCAACCAAGTCAGTCCCCTTATTCTGTTCTGTTGGGGAAAATTTGATTGAGTTATATCATCAGAACAGAATAAGAGATTTTTATTCGTTTGTTGATGAGGCGGCACCCGGATTTGAACTGGGGAAAAAGGATTTGCAGTCCCCCGCCTTACCACTCGGCCATGCCGCCAAAACGATATACAACAGGAGAAAAATTTCCCCTTTTGGGTTGTGGGTTGGATTACTAAACTTTAGTTTATTGTACTTGCATCCCTTTTTTAATCCTTTTTATAAAAATTATAAAAGAAATCCCTTATTCCTCTTTTGATTGTATTTGATCTACTCCTTCGATTGATTGTATAGTATCTCAAAACACACAATGCCAAAAAACTTCCACTCACTTTTCTATTGAAAAATCAGATGTATATTTTCACTCAAAAAAACCAAAATTTATGACAAATTGGAATCATTAACTATTTGTTGACTGAGAATTCATGAACGATTCTTGGATTTGAATCTCAAATTTGGTTTGACTAATGACATAAGAAAATACAAATTGATACATACTTAATTGATTCTTTTGAATCAAAAATCCTTCTCAATTTCCATTATAACAAAAATTATAAATATATGTAAACCCCAGAACGGAAATTGTTACACAGATACCAAATTGGCTATTTAGAGTATCTTGCCTATAAATAAAAAATAAAGGGAATTTGTTGGAACAAAAAAAGGCCCGGCTGGGTATTGGCCGGGCCAGGCCAAAAGGGCACTTCGAACAAAATAAAAGCAAGAAGGTCTTCTTTATTTATCTTTCTATTTGGATCTTTCGAGCATCTAAATGGAATTGCTAATTATATAATAACGATAAAGAATGTGAAAGAAATACTTTCTTTAATCCTTACTTGATGTGTAATGTAACATAGTAATTATCTTTTTCAATTGGGAGAGATGGCTGAGTGGACGAAAGCGGCGGATTGCTAATCCGTTGTACGAGTTATTCGTACCGAGGGTTCGAATCCCTCTCTTTCCGTTTCCGTTGATGACTTTCTATTTTTTTCTTTCAAATTTTGCAAACCCCTTTTTCTTTTTTTCCTAGTTAAACGTGTGGAATAGCTAAAATAAAATCTTAAGAAAATTGTAAAATCAAGCAAGAAAAACGCAATTTTTATTTTATTCTTCACGTCCAGGATTACGTCCTGGATCATTGGATAGGAATCCAAAGATGAAGAGAGAAACAAAGAATATTACTACTGTATAAACGAAAAGTTTGAGAGTAAGCATTACACAACCTCCAAGATCATTTTTTGAAAAAGAAAAACGAGAAAAGATAATAGATCCTCCATTTTTATATCACATATCCTATTTTGACACCATGAATTATAGAAATAGAAAAGAATGTTCAGAAATTCAAATGAAGTTGAAATTTGTAATCAGAGTCTTTGATTACTACAAATCACTTTCATACCCACAATTAAATACTGTAAGCAATCCTAAGCTAATGCTAATCTAATAAAGCATTTCGCCGAAAAAAGGATTAAAACAGCGAAATGGGGCGAGCCGGATTTCTCGCGGCTATCCGAGAATTTCAATGTTTGAATCGAAGGTTCATACTGTCAGACTTATTTGATCTTATCAATTGTTATAATTTTTCTCGAATAAATCATGAATTTTCTAGAATACTATTAAAGATCTTATCGAAAACTTACAGCAGCTTGCCAAACAAAGGCTAAAAGAAAAAAGAACAGGGGTATGACTGGCATAACATCTACGATTGGATTCAAAAAAGCATAGGCTTCGGGCAATTTGGCGAAGAAAAGACTACTCGGATAAAGGGCAGAATTAAGACAGATCAAACTAAAGATATTAAGCATAACAGACATTTTTTTTCGTCGAGATAATTGCATTTTGATTGAGTTATTGATATAAGGAAAAATGAAGAAAGTGAGGTAGACAAAAAAATCCTTCTTTTTCCGCTCAATCAAAAATCCTCCAATTCTCAAAGGAGAATAGAAGAAATCATACTTTCATACAATATCTTAATTGAATTGTATGTAATGATCAATAAATTCAGTTGAATTATAGATATACACATGTCAAAATCCTAGCAACGAGTCTATAATAAATTCTATAAATAATAAAGATTTTCTCTAGATAGTTGGACTGGAATTGACGAACACTAAATACCAATATTATTCTTTATTAGTATGAGTGTCCTATAGAAATAGGAATGGGGCGTAGCCAAGCGGTAAGGCAACGGGTTTTGGTCCCGCTATTCGGAGGTTCGAATCCTTCCGTCCCAGAGCATATACCTTGTATTCGAATACTGCTTTTTTGTTCAACAAGGTTATGTTTCAAGGTCTAATCTTGGTATAGAATATTATTCCTCTTTCTTTTTTTTTTTTTGAATAATTCTTTTTGGAATCGTATTTGAGTTTTTCACAAACTGAACTAAATCGAGTTCAAATGATATACAAAAGTAACTGAACCCTTTTGTGATCCATATAAAGATAAGATAGGATAGGACATAGATCACAGTTGCAGAAAGATTACTTAACCTCAGGTTAAACAAAATACATATAAAAGAGGAAGTGCTTAGCCTACAAGTATTGTTATCCTAATTCAGTGATAATAGTCTTTCTATTTTTGTAAAAAAGAATTTGCGTCCCTAAATTAAATATTTAACAATGATATTTCTTTTTCTTGTTCGATCTATTTAGTTTATTTGCTTTACATCATTGACAATTCCATTCGAAAAGAAACAGATATTTTTCTTTCTTATGATAATCAAACGGAGTCTTTACTGTAAAACTTGACTCAAATAATGATGTAGAAGTAAGAAACTTTTTCAAGTATCAAGATTTGTAATGATTCCTTATGGATTGAATCTTTGGAAAGTTTTGGGAAGTTGCAATGGGTCAGTCTATCTTATTGAGTCACTTGAAGAGACAGAGTCAAATATAATTTATTCGTTTGTGTGATTTATGTTAGTTATGTTATTTCTCTATTTAGATTGCTGGATATTTCTGTTAAATATTTTTTTGAGATAGAGATTTATAGAAAAATGTTCCATTCGTACAAAAAGGACGGGGGTAGATAAGAAAATAAATGACTATGTCTCTGTACCGACTGAACCAATGACTATTCATGATTCCATAATTGAATCAATTCCATACTGGTTCCAAATTAGAGGAATGTTATGGTAAAACTTCGTTTAAAACGATGTGGTAGAAAGCAACGTGCGACTTGAAGGACATGATCCGGTGTGGATTCTTATTCTTACATCCACCATTTTATATAGAAATGAAGGTGCTCTTGGCTCGACGTCTTTTTTCTATTCTACTAGAACCCTTCTTTTTTTTTATTGGGTTGTAATGTAAATAGTTCGTGACGGAGCTCGAGTAGAAAGTATTGATTAATTTCTCAGGGGCAAGGATCTAGGGTTAATGCCAATCAATAAATTGGAACAACTTCGTAAGTATATCTTCGATATAGAAATCGAAAGGATCCGATTCGAGCAAATTTTCAATTCAAAAAAATTTGTTGGAACGGCTAAAACTTTTTCGATCCACAGTGTATCGCGCACGAATCGTACCGTCGGTATGATTCTTTGATAGAAAGAAATCACAAAAGGGGTATGTTGCTACCATTTTGATTAAGAAGCACCGAAGTAATGTCTAAACCCAATGATTTAAAACCAAGATAAAGGATCCCTGAACAAGGAAAGACCGCTTCAATTGTCTCGCGGATCCGAATAAAAGAATCCAAATAGATTTTAAACGAGACAAAAAAAGGGGGGGTTAAAGACCACTCAATAAAAAAATATCTTAAAGATTTTTATTTAAGATATTGGAGAATTATTAAACTTGAGTTACGAGTACAAATGATTTTTTATTTTTCAGGAAGGAAGCTAAATACAAATGACTATGAGTTAAATTATAGAATAATTTATTTTACGGATTCCTTTTCTATTTATTTTAATTCTAATCTAATTTTATCAATAGACAAAACTTCGAATCATTTTTTCTCGAGCCGTACGAGGAGAAAACTTCCTATACGGTTCTAGGGGGGGTTGTTTTTCATCTACATCTATCCCGATGAGCCGTCTATCGAATCGTTGCAATTGATGTTCGATCCCGAAGAGAAGGAAGAGATCTTCGGAAAGTGGGTTTTTATGATCCGATCAAGAATCAAACTTATTTAAATGTTCCCGCTATTCTCTATTTCCTTGAAAAAGGTGCTCAGCCTACAGGAACTGTTCAGGATATTTTAAAAAAGGCAGAGGTTTTTAAGGAACTTTGCCCTGATCAAACGAAATTCAATTAAATTAAGGAAAGAAAAACTAAGGGTAGGTTAGCGATTTCTATATTATTTTGGATATCTTTTCTATACTGTGTTTTTTTATTTCCTTCTTTTCTTGCTCTATTCGTATCTATTTATCATTGCTTTTATAGAATCTTTTTTTAAGGAAAACTTTATTTGA